GTAATCTTTCACACTCGGCTAAGGACGAAATTAGAAAAACGATAAACCCTATAGGTTGACGCCACAAATTCCACCCCCAAAAACCATATTTTGACTGCGCTTCAACTATATCAACTGTACTTGAACTGTTAGATAATTATAGTCGACGATAACATTACTGTTCGCAACGCTATTACAGAACCGTACATGAGATTGTCACCTCATACGGCTCCTCAAAGGTCACAAATAAATCTAAGACCCGTTTGCTATTTTTTATCTTGATATGTTTTGTAGGATAGAATCCAAATCTATCACAAGGTCCCCAATTAGACAATGGAATTCTGTCTGCTATATATTATTTTTTATTATAAAGTGCTTCTGAATTGATCTTATCTTTTAAAAAATTAAAATTTTTTGTTGAGTAATAACTTAACCTTTAAATAAAAAGTTTTTTGTAGAAATCTCAATAAATATTTCAACCTAGCATTTTTGATTACGAAAAAAACCATACATTGCATTAGTTCACGAAACATTACAAGAATTCTATCTCTCTAAAAAAGATCTTTTTTGTAGTGCAATTTAATTCTTTCGAGTTTATTTTTTTTGTTCCTATTCTCCTTTCTCATAAAAAGGTACTTTAAGTAAAGGATTACTTCGTTCTTGATAGTTATTTACTTAATCGGTGGATAGGAAAATACTCTGGATCGGAATCGTGGGGAGTACTCCTTCATCATTTCTACCAACATAAAGCCCCAATTAGAATCCCTTTTATGCTATGCAGTATGAACAGAAAAATCCTGTTGAATAACTTACATAATCTCTATTACGAATCCTTTGTGTACCTTGGTGTTCCTAACTATCCACTCTTTTTGGTCAAAAGGACCCCGCTCATTAGGGTAATACATGTCTGTTAATAGCTAGTAAAATCCCTAGATAGTTGCCCCTTTTGAACCCGCTTCAAGTCATGATGACTAATCACTCAATCTTTGGGGTAAATAGTATATAATGCTTATGTTTACTTTCACTTAACACTTGTACATAGGAAATGAGACTGAATCCTTTTACTGCAAAGTAAGAAACTGTTTTTTTCACTCATATAACTATCTGGTTTAGTTCATCAACCCGAATGATGAATAAAAAATAAAAATGTATATTCAACTCATGAAATTTCCTTCCTAGAAAGAAAAGACATAGAGGAAATTTTATGTCTTAACGAATCACACGTAGAGATATTGATAACACACATAGAGTTAATGGTATTTCATAACTAATTGATTGAGCAGCAGCCCGTAAACCACCTAAAAAGGAATATTTATTATTTGATCCATAACCTGACATAAGAAGGCCCACGGGAGCAATACTTGAAATGGCAATCCATAAAAAAACACCAATACTTAAATCGGCTAGAACAAGGCGATATCCAAAAGGAATTACTAAAGAACTTAGTAGAATTGATGTGACTGCTATGGATGGTCCGATACTGAATAAACGAGTATCTCCTCTTGATGGAAGAAGATTCTCTTTGAAAAGTAATTTTGTACCATCTGCTAAAGCTTGAAGAATTCCCAAAGGCCCGGCGTATTCAGGGCCAATACGTTGTTGTATCCCCGCAGATATTTCTCTTTCTAACCAAACAATTACTAGTACACCTATTGTGATTCCTAATACAGGAGTAAAAATAGGGACAAGCATCCATATGATCTCATATACCTCTTTTAAGGATTCCAATCTAAAAAAAGAATTGATAGCTTGTACTTCTGTTGTATCTATTATCATTTTAACGATCAACTTCTCCCATAATGATATCTATGCTACCTAGTATTGTCATAATATCAGCCAATTTCATTCTTTTAACTAATTGAGGAAGGATTTGCAAATTGATAAAACCCGGTGGTCGGATTTTCCATCTCCAAGGAAAAACACCCTTATCTCCTATCAGAAAAATTCCTAATTCTCCTTTTGGGGCTTCGACTCTCACATAAAGTTCTTGTTTTGACAATTCAAAAGTAGGAGAAGGTTTTTTACTGATAAATCGATAGTCAAAATCATTCCATTCGGGATCCCATACTTTATCAAAGCGACGGATTTCTAAATTCTCATAGGGCCCCCCCGGAATTCCTTCTAAAGCCTGTTGAATAATTTTTATTGATTCTGTCATTTCACCGATTCGTACTAAATAACGAGCTAATGAATCCCCTTCCTTTTGCCATTGAACTCCCCAATCAAATTCATCGTAAGACTCATAATGATCAACCTTTCGAAGATCCCATTGTATTCCGGAAGCTCGTAGCATTGGTCCCGATAAACCCCAATTTATTGCCTCCTCTCCGCCAATAATGCCTACTCCCTCAACTCGCTCTAAAAAAATAGGATTCCGTGTAATAAGCCTTTGATATTCAGTAACTCTTGTTAAAAAATAATCACAAAAATCCAAACATTTATCTACCCAGCCATAAGGTAAATCAGCAGCGACTCCTCCAATACGAAAATAATTATGCATCATTCGCATACCGGTAGCAGCTTCGAATAGGTCATATATCAATTCTCTTTCTCGAAAAATATAGAAGAAGGGGGTCTGTGCGCCAATATCTGCCATAAAAGGGCCAAGCCATAACAAATGCGAAGCTATACGACTTAACTCTAACATAATGACTCTGATATAGCTGGCCCTTTTAGGCACTTGAATATTGCCTAACTGCTCTGGTGCATTTACAGTTATTGCTTCAGTGAACATAGTAGCTAAATAATCCCAACGTGTTACATAAGGTAAATATTGTATAATTGTTCGGTTTTCCGCAATTTTTTCCATTCCTCTATGTAAATAACCCAATATCGGTTCACAGTCAATAACATCTTCACCATCTAGAGTAACAATGAGTCGAAGAACACCGTGCATTGATGGGTGCTGAGGGCCCATATTGACTATCATAAGGTCATTTCGTGTAGCTGGTGCAGTCATAGGGTTTTTCCCGATTCATTCTTCCATGAATTGCTGAAAGCGAAAAGAGGTTCATCAAAATTTAAGCGAAAATTCAAAACGACTCTTCAAATTAATGATTTTTTGTTTCTCGAATCTCCAACTGTCCGATTAATTCTTTATAACGTACTCTATTTTTTTTTGACAAATAGGCGAGCAGCCGTTGACGTTTTCCTAGAATTTTACGCAGACCTCTCTGAGATAAATAGTCTTTTTTGTGCAATTCCAAATGTGAAGTAAGTCTACGTATCCTATTGGTGAAACTCACTACTTGAAATTCAACAGACCCCTTGTTGTCTTCGTTTTCCTCTTTCAAAATAATTGCACTGAATGGATTTTTTATCATAAAAAAAGCTCCTTCTACCCTTTAATTTACATATAAAATATTTTATTTGATCAGTAATAATAATATTAGTCATTTTAATGTAGTAATTAGTATACACAAGAATTTTAATTCTAGTTGGACAGGGATAAAAAAGTAGATGGTACGTTTTTACACTTACAACGTCAAATAATTTAGACCTAAAATTCAGAATATTCCATATATTCGTTTATTTTATAGATTTTATCCAAACAAATTGATACGTCATTGACTTAGTATTAAATAAAAAAGATCTAATATTAGACTGGGACGTAAGACAGGGCATATGTGCATCTGTTTGCTTTTCTATATGGTACAGAATATATAGGAAAAATGTACCATCAACCAATTTTTAATTGTGGATATATTCTTAACAAACTAAAACGGCTTCCATTATTGGTATTAAACCAATATCTATTCATACAAGCTAAGTCTTCTAATCGATAATTAGGCCAAAGAAATAACTTTAATTTAATTAATTCGTTTTTATCTCTATCAAGATGCTTTTTTTGATCCAAAAAAGGATTCCTGTTTTTTATGTTCTTTTTGTTACAAAATACTCGATTTTTATCCACACTATTTATATTCTTTGAGTTGAAAGAAATTATAATTCTCAATTCTCTACGACGTCTAGATGATAAAATCTTTTCAGGAACGATAAAATCATAATGTTTTTTGTCTCTCTTTCGAATTATTATTTGATATCTTGGGATAGATTCATCCAATTTATTTTTATTGATATATCTTTGTTCTCGATATCTTTGAGGAGTTTGGTACTTACTTTTATGAACCAACGATATACCTACGGTTTGATATATAATAAAGTATCCGTCGTTTTTTACAGACAAACGAATGGGATCGATAAAAAATATCCCCTTTTTATTCAATTCTATAGGAGTCAATTTTTTTCGAATCACCATTATATCTAGATTTATTTCTTTCCTTTGAATAGACGATATAGTAGTATCTCTTGGATTTATCAGTCCAAGCAAGTAACAATATATCTTGATATTATTGATCATTCTTTCAGTTAAATTCGGAATTAAACCATCGTCTATTATCCATTGAAAAAGCAAATAGTGTTTCCGTAAGAAAATCATTTCTGGTCTCATCTTATTCCGGATCTTATATTGTTTTTTCATTTTATCTTGGTTTTGTGAATATGATCCAAGGCCTCTTCGGCCCGCGGTTTCTTTTTCTTCTTGATTTCGATTCATTAATTCAGAATATCTTTTTTCATTCGATGGTCTAAAAAAATGGAATTTTTTCTTTTCATTGATGTTTTTCTTTTTATTTAAATTTAAAAGAAGTAATTTGCTTGGTATAATCCATGGTTTTATTTTGTATACATTATAAAGTGGCACAAATTCTGGGAAGAACGGAAGTTTCAGATTTGTCGATATTGGGTTTAGGATTTCTTCATTCATTTCCATCCAATCAAAAAAGAGTTTCTTGTCATTGATTGGATTTATTTCTAAATCTTGATGAATCATCAGATAAAAAATATCGTTTTTATCCATTTTCTCAATTTTTTGGTAATTCTTACTTCCAAGCTTAGTATTTATATTACTGCTATAATCCATTTTGGTCCAGGCCTCAATATCTATTTTTTGTCTTAGAAAAAAATTGAGAATTGTCCAATCAAAATATTTTCTATCTGGATTTTTTTGCATATACATAATATCGCCCTTTTCTAGATAATGATTGATAGGAATTTCCTCCAGGCTTTCAAATAAATTTTGTTTATAATTGTTGTAATTAAAAGTAATTTTTTGGTTGTTATTTAATTCTGATGGTGATCCATAAATAATATATGAGGACTTCTTAATTTCAGAATTAATAGATTTATATGATAAAAGATTATATATATAGTATTTTGGAAAATTATCTTTTTGGTTTGGTAATGGATATACTTTAAAATCCTTTTGTTTTTTGTGATAAAGTAATCGATCTTTTTCATACGAATTCCATTTTGTTAAATCTTTATTTTGGGTAATACCACCTTCATTTATTGTAGTTCGCCATTTTTGTGGTATTAATTCAAACCATCTAATCTGAGATAAATTGTATTGATAATGACCTCTTAACCAGTTTTTCCATTGATTCGTTTCAGAACTTGAAAGTTTTGTATGTCTTAATTCGGAATGAAATATTCTTTGTGTTACAAAATAATTTTTTATTGCAGTCTTAAGAAAAACGGGAGTTCCGTGATACTTAAAAATAGATCTTAACTTATACAAATTAATAACTTGGGTTTGTGATAATTTGTAAAATACATATGCTTGTGATAAAGAGGATAAGTCAAAAAAAAGATGTGAATTTCTCTTACTATTCTTAATATTGTAAAGTTCACTTTTTAGAGTCGAAATAAAGTTAATTTCTTTTTTGTTTTTTTTATTTTTTATTTCTTGGTTTGTTTTATTATTGTAAATGTATTTATCAAAACAAAAATTTATTGATTCAAGAACTAGTTGTGTAGGAATTCTGGCAATATGAATGATACATAGAAAGATATCGATGTATATTCTTTTAATGAAAATTTTTATAAACAAATCTAATTTATAGATTAATCGATTGCTTCTTTTTTTTATTTTTAATATTTTACAAAAAATTTTTGGTGATTTTTCTTTTACATTATAACTTGTTTTGTTAGGACTACTTCTTTTCTTGGCGTTGCTGTTTTTTTCTTTTGTAAGACTCTTTGTTTTCTTTCTGATTGTGCTTGTTCTATCAGCCAGATTTTTAATTTTTTTTTCTCTCAGTGAATAATTTGTATTATCCGTAGATTTCATTTTTCTAAACGAATCGTTAATTATCTGATTCCTAATTATAGAATCTTTTTTTTTGTTAGTTTCGCCGGATTCATACACCTTTCTCAATATAAATAATCTAGTTGGATGTACTTTTAAGAGTTCTTTTTTTATTTTTTTTATAAACAGAAATAAAACGTTTTTGATAACCACCCTTTTTGGTTCTTTTGAATCTTGTAGAAAATTTTTTGTTCTTTCTTTTAAAACGCTTAGAACTCGAAAATGATTATTTTTCGTTTTTCGAATTTTTTTTTTAAGTTCTTTAAAAATAGGCTTAAAAAAGGAAGGTTTGGGGGGGACAGAACCAAAGGGAAGGGTAGTTTGCGTTCCCCAAGCCGTTAAAAAAGAAAACTTTTGTTGTTCTTTCTTTAGATCTTTATAAGAAGAAAAAGAGGGCCTCAATTTGGATCTGTGCCAAGGTTTCAAATAAAAAGGAAATACTATTTTTATCTGAATACCATCTTTAAACCAATTTCTGGGAAGTTCGAGTTCTGATACTTGAACACCGTTATAGGTACATATAATATGCTTTTCTCTATTCCACTCATCGAAGTCCTCAGTCCACTCAGGGGGTTGAGATAATAAAATACGCCCAATATTTTTAACTATTATCAATGAAGGTAATAAAATATATTTTCTAAAAATAGATTGAATTATTAAAATTAAACTTCTTGTTGCTTGTGGATATGGAACAAAATCCCAGGCTTCCGCGATTTTTATCCACGTTTTTTCCTTTATTTTGTTCTCTTCTTCTTCCTTTTGTCTTTTTTTTTGTTCCTCTGTATAATCTTTAAATTCTGCTCCTTTACCCATCCAATTTATAAAAAAAAATTTCATCTGTTCAGGGATATTAAAAGAAAAAAGGGGGGATTCTTTTATTCTGTCCAAAAAAAGGGGGGAATGCGCATTTGCTTGAAACAATTTCGAAATAAAAGTTTTACGCCTTTGAACACGCATAGAACCTTTGATGAATTCTCGACGAAAATCTGATTCTTCCGAATAGTCTCTAATAGACACCCAGTTTTTGACACTTGCTTTGCGACTACGTTTAGTAGGCCTATAAATTATTACACGATCCCTTTTTCTTGAACGTATATGATAATCCAACGGTAGGCCTTCATGAGCTGCGCCCGACAGGAATTCCAATTCGGTAATAAGTTTGTATGACCATCTAGGGACTTTTTTACTGATTTCTTTTATTACAAATTTTTGTTTTGTTTTTTGACCATTAGGGCTAGTTAGAATTGTATTCAATAAAAATTTGTAAAATTTGGCTCTTTTTTCTGAACCAATCCTTCCTTGTTCTTTTTCTGAAAATAAAGAGAGGCCCTTCCAATTTAAACTCGATCCCGATTCTCTATCAAATTTACTGA